TGGCAAAGCCATTTTTGGAATCCCGGAAACAAGCAGTCAATTAGTTCGGACTTGTTTCGTGTTGAATTGGACTCACGCTAAAAAACGTTCTTATGTCGGAGAAGCCCCTGCTTCTTTTGTTCAAGTAAAAACAAAGGATCTCGTGCGAGATTTTATAAGAATCGACTTAGTCAACTCCCCCCTTGAATATACTGGAAAAAGGCACGATTCATCGGGTTCAGGGTTGATCTATAATACTACTGGAGCCGGTTGCGCCTATATCAATCCGTTTTATTCCAAGGCAGGGAGTCAACAACCGCCTATCCAAAATCAAGTAACTATTCGTACCCTGTTAAATAGAAAAAAAGAATATCAATCTTTGATAATTTTGTCATCATCCAACTGTTCTCGACTAGGGCCATTCAACAGTGAAAAATATAACAATATAATAAAAGAAGCTGAACCCCCGAGAGTTTCCGTTAGCAAATTGAAATCATTGGGTCCCATAGGAACAGCCCTTCAAATTACTAATTTTTACCATTTACTAACCCATAATCAAATCTCGGTAATGAAATATTTTCAACTTGACAATTTGAAAGATCCTTTTGAAATAATTAACTACTATTTAATGGATGAAAATGGAGGGGTTTCGAATCCCGATCTATGCAGTAAAATAATTTTGAATCCATTTCATTTGACTTGGTATTTTATCCATTGTACTTTTTGTGAAGAGAGACCCACAATAATTAGTCTTGGTCAGTTTATTTGTGAAAATGGGTGTATAGCGAAAAACAGACCCCACCTAAAATTGGGCCAAGTTTTGATTGTTCAAGTGGATTCTATAATAATTAGATCGGCTAAGCCCTATTTGGCCACGCCAGGGGCAACTGTTCATGGCCATTATGGAGAAATCCTTTCTACGGGAGATACTTTTGTTACATTTATATATGAAAAATCAAGATCTGGTGATATAACGCAGGGTCTTCCAAAAGTAGAACAGGTCTTGGAAGTACGTTCGATTGACTCCATATCGATGAACCTGGAAAAGAGAGTTGAGGGTTGGAACGAGCATATAACAAGAATTCTTGGAATTCCTTGGGGATTCTTGATTGGTGTCGAGCTAACTATAGTGCAAAGTCGTATCTCGTTAGTTAACAAGATACAAAAGGTTTATCGATCCCAAGGTGTGCAGATTCATAACAGGCATCTAGAAATTATTGTACGTCAAATAACATCAAAAGTATTAGTTTCAGAAGACGGAATGTCTAATGTTTTTTTACCCGGAGAACTTATTGGAGTGTTGCGCGCGGAACGAACGGGACGTGCTTTGGAAGAACCAATCTCTTACCGAGCTATTTTATTGGGAATAACAAGAGCATCTCTGAATACTCAAAGTTTCATATCCGAAGCGAGTTTTCAAGAAACCGCTCGAGTTTTAGCAAAAGCTGCTCTACGGGGTCGTATCGATTGGTTGAAGGGCCTGAAAGAGAACGTTGTTTTGGGAAGTATGATACCCGTGGGTACTGGATTCAAAGAATTAGTACATCATTCAAGGCAACAGACGAATAAAAAGAAAAAGTTATTTGAGGGTAAAATAAAAGATATTTTGGTCCACCACCGAGATTTCTTTCATTCTCCCATTTCAAAGAGTTCCCATGATACATCAGAAAAATCATTTATGGGAGTTACTGATTCCTGAGGTCGGATTCATCCTTTATAACTCTTTTTAACTGGTCTGGAGTTGGTCCGGTTATTTGTTGTTAATTTTTAATTAAGTAAGAATTTAGTAAGAAAAAATAAAAGAGAATGCAAATAGAAAGGAATTACTGGCTTGGATCGTGTATCTACAGCCAATCTTCGGTGAAGGTTCCATCGGAACAATTATTTATTTTATTTTCGGGGTACCTCGTCTTTTTTTTTTAATAAAAAAAGAGAGGAAGTGTGGAGAGAAATGACAAAAAGATATTGGAACATCAATTTGGAAGAGATGATGGAAGCGGGAGTTCATTTTGGTCATGGTACTAGAAAGTGGAATCCGAAAATGGCACCTTATATCTCTGCAAAGCGTAAGGGTATTCATATTACAAATCTTACTACAACGGCGCGTTTTTTATCAGAAGCTTGTGATTTAGTTTTTAATGCAGCAAGTAAGGAAAAACAATTCTTAATTGTTGGTACCAAAAATAAAGCAGCGGATTCAGTAGCTCGAGCTGCAATAAAGGCTCGCTGTCATTATGTTAATAAAAAATGGCTCGGCGGTATGTTAACGAATTGGTCCACGACCGAAACACGACTTCATAAGTTTCGGGACTTAAGAATGGAAGGGGGGCTCAATAACCGTCTTCCGAAACGAGATGCAGCTATGCTGAAGAGACAATTATCTCACTTGCAAACATATCTGGGTGGGATTAAATATATGACGAGTTTACCTGATATTGTAATCATCGTTGATCAGCAAGAAGAAGACACGGCTCTTCGAGAATGTATCACTTTGGGAATTCCAACGATTTGTTTAATCGATACAAATTGTGACCCCCATCTTGCAGATCTTTCGATTCCAGCGAATGATGATGCTATAGCTTCGATCCGATTAATTCTTAACAAACTAGTATTTGCTATTTGTGAGGGCCGTTCGAGATATATAAAAAAGCCTTGATTAATAATTAATAAAAAATGACTTTTAGACCTCCATAGATTTTTAGAATTGCTTATACGGATCTGGAATGAAAAGGATAAAAATCTATGGGTATATTATGTGATTTGTTGGTATACAAAATTTGAAAAAGCGCTGATTGAATCAAAATAATTCCTTTTCAAGTTCTATTTCTGTCAGAGGGCAATATGAGTTCCATCAACACATTCTATGCTATATCCGGTGTGGAAGTAGGCCAACATTTGTATTGGCAAATCGGGGGTTTCCAAGTGCATGCCCAGGTACTTATCACTTCTTGGGTTGTAATTGCTATCTTATTAGGGTCAACCGCTATCGCTATTCGGAATCCACAAACTATCCCGACTAGCAGTCAGAATTTTTTCGAATACATTCTTGAATTCATTCGAGACTTGAGCAAAACTCAGATTGGAGAAGAATACGGTCCTTGGGTTCCTTTTATTGGAACTATGTTTTTATTTATTTTTGTTTCTAATTGGTCCGGAGCTCTTTTACCTTGGAAACTTATAGAGTTACCGCAAGGGGAGTTAGCTGCACCTACGAATGATATAAATACTACTGTTGCTTTAGCTTTACTCACGTCAATAGCATATTTTTATGCGGGTCTTAGCAAAAAGGGATTGGGTTATTTTGGTAAATATATTCAACCAACCCCAATTCTTTTACCTATTAATATCTTAGAAGATTTCACAAAACCTTTATCACTTAGTTTTCGACTTTTCGGGAATATATTAGCTGATGAATTAGTAGTTGTTGTTCTTGTTTCTTTAGTACCTTCAGTGGTTCCTATTCCCGTTATGTTTCTTGGATTATTTACAAGTGGTATTCAAGCTCTTATTTTTGCAACTTTAGCTGCGGCTTATATAGGAGAATCTATGGAAGGGCATCATTAACTTGTTTTTTATTTCGAAATAAGAGCTTTTAAGCCTTAGGACACTCTTTACACTCTAAGATAGGAATGATAGAAATAGTAAGTTTACATTATCCAAGACGGGCTTGTATATGTATAATGGATTGGGTCTATATGACCTAAAGATAGATAGAATTTGATTTATTGCTATGAATTTAGACGGGGATTCAAATAGAAATCTTCCCATTTGATCTATGCCTGTGAATTGAATAAGAAACTAAATCAAGCAAAAGAAGGAAGAAGACAAAAAATGGTTCGGGACAAAGTACCGTAGGAAGTAAAGTTGAGGGAATTCAAATCCGAGTTCTTACTTACTTCGCCCGGATCAATTGTCGCCAGCGAATAATAATAATGAAGTTCTAATTCATTGGTTGCTTGTATCATTAACTATTTCTTTATTTTGGTGTGAGGAACTTCTAATGAATCCACTGATTTCTGCTGCTTCTGTTATTGCTGCTGGATTAGCCGTCGGACTTGCTTCTATTGGACCTGGAGTTGGTCAGGGTACTGCTGCGGGCCAAGCTGTAGAAGGTATTGCGAGACAACCCGAGGCAGAGGGAAAAATAAGAGGGACTTTATTGCTTAGTCTGGCTTTCATGGAAGCTTTAACAATTTATGGACTGGTTGTAGCATTAGCGCTTTTATTTGCAAATCCTTTTGTTTAATCTAATCCTAGCAATAGAAAAAATACGTATTTTGTTATTCCCCTAGACTTTCCATCCAAGATTTTACTCCTAGAATTACTTATTCGTTACCACAATAATAAAAATCAACGAACTTAGTTTGAGAGTGTTCGCACAGCAATTCGCCTTTTTCCTGCCCCTTCTTAGTCCACTAGAACTGAAATGTTTCAACAAACTATTTTACAAGTAACATCAGTCCTAGTATCTAATTCGCGTTCATAGTGGAAATTGGAATTAGAAAAGTCAAATCGAGTTCTACCTATAATAGATTTTTGACGCTGGTTATATAATTAATAAATAAAGACAAAAGGGGGGGACGAAGTGATATAAAAAGAACTTTTTTATTCTAATTCTTAGGGAGATCGTATGAAAAACGTAACCGATTCTGTCGTTTATTTGGGTCACTGGTCATCCGCCGGGAGTTTCGGATTTAATACCGATATTTTAGCAACAAATCTAATAAATCTAAGTGTAGTACTTGGTGTATTGATCTTTTTTGGAAAGGGAGTGTGTGCGAGTTGTTTATTTCAAAAAAAAGTGCTGGATTCAACCAGCTGCACTTTATTTATAACAAAAAGTGCATAATTCCACGAATTACTTCTGAATAATTTTTAAAATCATATGGAAGAACCATAGCATTTCGTGCGTTTTTGGTAAATCTATTTTGATTCTCTCTGAACCAATAATGTAGGCTAATAGCATGGTTAAAGCGAAACTGCTTGAAATCCAACACAGCATGGTACTCTTTCTACCATTA